GTTCATGTAGCTTAATATTAAAGCAAAGCACTGAAAATGCTTAGATGAATCCTAAAGGATTCCATAAACACCTAAAGGTTTGGTCCCAGCCTTCCTATTAGTTGTTAGCAAAATTACACATGCAAGTATCCGCACCCCTGTGAGAATACCCTCTAAGTCTACACCGACTAAAAGGAGTTGGTATCAAGCACACTCTTTATAGAGTAGCTAATCCACACCTTGCCTAGCCACACCCCCACGGGAAACAGCAGTGATAAAAATTAAGCAATAAACGAAAGTTTGACTAAGTTATGCTAACACCAGGGTTGGTAAATTTCGTGCCAGCCACCGCGGTCATACGATTAACCCAAATTAATAGGTAACGGCGTAAAGCGTATTAAAGACACTAAAATTAATCTAAATAAAGATAAAACTTAACTAGGCTGTAAAAAGCAACAGTTAAAATTAAAATATACTACGAAAGTGACTTTACCGTCTCTGATTATACGATAGCTAAGACCCAAACTGGGATTAGATACCCCACTATGCTTAGCCCTAAACCTAAGTAATTAATAAACAAAAATACTCGCCAGAGAACTACTAGCAATAGCTTAAAACTCAAAGGACTTGGCGGTGCTTTATATCCCTCTAGAGGAGCCTGTTCTATAATCGATAAACCCCGATAAACCTCACCACCTCTTGCTAATTCAGCCTATATACCGCCATCTTCAGCAAACCCTAAAAAGGAATAACAGTAAGCACAAATATCTGACATAAAAACGTTAGGTCAAGGTGTAGCCCATGAGGTGGAAAGAAATGGGCTACATTTTCTATATAAAGAACATTTCTTAAACGAAGGTTACTATGAAACTAGTAACTAAAGGAGGATTTAGTAGTAAGTCAAGAATAGAGTGCTTGACTGAATAAGGCCATGAAGCACGCACACACCGCCCGTCACCCTCCTCAAGTATATAGCACTTAGCCTATTCATAATTAAATAGTCACCCTATATTAGAGGAGATAAGTCGTAACAAGGTAAGCATACTGGAAAGTGTGCTTGGACGAATCAAAGTGTAGCTTAATAAAAGCATCTGGTTTACACCCAGAAGATTTCATAACTAATGACCACTTTGAACAAAAGCTAGCCCAAACCACAAATCAACTTTGTATAAACAATATACTCTACTTATAAAATAAAACATTTATAACACTAAAGTATAGGAGATAGAAATTTTAACTTGGAGCTATAGAGAAAGTACCGTAAGGGAATGACTGAAAGAATCAATTAAAAGTAAAAAACAGCAAAGATTACCCCTTGTACCTTTTGCATAATGATTTAACTAGAATAAACTTAGCACAATGACTTTAAGTTAAGCCCCCCGAAACCAGACGAGCTATCCATGAACAGCTAAACTGAGCAAACTCGTCTATGTAGCAAAATAGTGAGAAGATTTATGGATAGAGGTGAAAAGCCTACCGAGCCTGGTGATAGCTGGTTGTCCAGCAAAGAATTTTAGTTCAACATTAAATTTGCCCACTAACCAACAAATTAACATGTAAATTTAATTGTTAATCTAAAGGGGTACAGCCCTTTAGACTAAGGATACAACCTTAATTAGAGAGTAAATATGATTAAACACCATAGTTGGCCTAAAAGCAGCCATCAATTAAGAAAGCGTTCAAGCTCAACAACTACCTCCCTCTTAATTTAATAAATTAAAATTAACTCCTACAACCACACTGGACCAATCTATAATATTATAGAAGAAATACTGTTAATATGAGTAACAAGATTATTATCTCCAAGCGCAAGTTTATATCAGATCAAATAATAACTGATAATTAACAGCTGATTAAATAAAACCCAAAAATTAATTATTTAACCACTAGCCTGTTAACCCGACACAGGAGCGCACAACTTATAAAGGAAAGATTAAAAGAAGTAAAAGGAACTCGGCAAACACAAACCCCGCCTGTTTACCAAAAACATCACCTCTAGCATTTCTAGTATTAGAGGCACTGCCTGCCCAGTGACAACTGTTAAACGGCCGCGGTATCCTGACCGTGCAAAGGTAGCATAATCATTTGTTCCTTAAATAGGGACTTGTATGAATGGCCACACGAGGGTTTAACTGTCTCTTACTTCCAATCAGTGAAATTGACCTCTCCGTGAAGAGGCGGAAATAAATGAATAAGACGAGAAGACCCTATGGAGCTTTAATTTACTTAATTCAACAGGAATTAATTCATTACCCACCAGGAATAATAAACACCCTGTATGAATTAAAAATTTTGGTTGGGGTGACCTCGGAGTACAAACAAACCTCCGAGATATTTATACCAAGACCCACAAGTCAAAGTAACTAATACAACTGATCCAGTCTAACTGATCAACGGAACAAGTTACCCTAGGGATAACAGCGCAATCCTATTCAAGAGTCCATATCGACAATAGGGTTTACGACCTCGATGTTGGATCAGGACATCCCAATGGTGCAGCAGCTATTAATGGTTCGTTTGTTCAACGATTAAAGTCCTACGTGATCTGAGTTCAGACCGGAGTAATCCAGGTCGGTTTCTATCTATTTAACATTTCTCCCAGTACGAAAGGATAAGAGAAATAGGGCCAACTTGCAAATAAGCGCCCTCAAGCAAATAAATGATATTATCTTAATTTAGATAGCTTATTATCAAACAACCTTAGACCAAAGTTTTCGTTAGAGTGGCAGAGCCCGGTAATTGCGTAAAACTTAAACCTTTATAACCAGAGGTTCAATTCCTCTCTCTAACAACATGTTCATAATTAACCTACTCACAATAATTGTACCAATCCTACTTGCAGTAGCATTTTTAACCCTAATCGAACGAAAAGTTCTGGGATATATACAATTACGTAAAGGACCCAACGTTGTAGGCCCCTATGGTCTCCTTCAACCAATCGCAGACGCAGTAAAATTATTCACAAAAGAACCCCTACGTCCTCTAACTTCATCTATCTCTATATTTATCCTAGCCCCAATTCTAGCATTAACACTAGCCCTTACAATATGAATTCCATTACCAATACCCTACCCCCTCATCAATATAAATCTAGGTGTTCTATTCCTACTAGCAGTATCAAGTCTCTCAGTCTATTCTATTCTATGATCAGGATGAGCTTCAAATTCGAAATACGCATTAATCGGAGCACTACGGGCAGTAGCTCAAACTATTTCATATGAAGTAACCCTAGCTATTATTCTCTTATCTGTTCTGCTAATAAATGGCTCATTCACCCTAAGCACACTCATTACCACCCAACAATTCTCCTGGCTACTATTATCAACATGACCACTAGCCATAATATGATTTATCTCAACCCTAGCAGAAACTAATCGAGCTCCATTCGACCTAACAGAAGGTGAATCCGAGCTCGTCTCAGGATTTAATGTCGAATACGCCGCAGGACCCTTTGCACTATTTTTCCTAGCAGAATACGCTAACATTATTATAATAAATATTTTAACAACAATTCTATTTCTAGGATCCCTCCATATAATTTATTTACCAGAACTATACTCAATTAATTTCACAATTAAAGCTCTACTATTAACTATCTCATTCCTATGAGTACGAGCATCATATCCACGATTTCGGTACGATCAACTCATACATTTACTATGAAAAAATTTCCTACCACTGACACTAGCAATATGTATATGACACGTATCTCTTCCAATCTTCACATCAAGTATTCCACCACAAACATAGAAATATGTCTGATAAAAGAGTTACTTTGATAGAGTAAATAATAGAGGTTTAAGCCCTCTTATTTCTAGAATTATAGGAATTGAACCTACTCCTGAGAAATCAAAAATCTCCGTGCTACCAACTTACACTATATTCTAAGTAAGGTAAGCTAAATTAAGCTATCGGGCCCATACCCCGAAAATGTCGGTTAATACCTTCCCTTACTGATAAACCCCATTATCATAATTATAATTTTAACTACAGTTATATTAGGAACACTAATTGTAGTAACAAGCTCACACTGATTTATAATCTGAATCGGTTTCGAAATAAACATACTTGCAATCATTCCAATACTTATAAAAAATTATAACCCCCGTTCAATAGAAGCCTCAACAAAATACTTCATAACTCAAGCAACCGCCTCCATAATCCTCATACTAGCTATCATCATGAACTTACTACAATCAGGTCAATGAACCATCACTAACATCACAAACCCAACAGCATCAATACTCATAACCATAGCACTCGTTATAAAACTAGGCCTATCACCTTTCCATTTTTGAGTACCAGAAGTCACACAAGGAATTCCACTATCATCAGGACTAATTCTCCTCACATGACAAAAAATTGCACCATTATCTGTACTCTATCAAACCTATCAATCTATTAATCTAGAAATATTACTTACAATATCTCTTCTATCCGTAATTGTAGGAGGCTGAGGGGGACTTAACCAAACCCAACTACGAAAAATTATAGCCTATTCATCCATTGCACACATAGGCTGAATAACAGCAGTTCTTATCTACAACCCCACCCTAATATTATTAAACCTAATTATCTACATTACTATAACCATTTCGATATTTATATTATTTATATTTACATCCTCAACTACCACACTATCACTATCACACACATGAAACAAAACACCATTAATCACTATTCTAATCTTAACAACTCTACTATCAATAGGTGGGCTACCTCCCCTTACAGGATTCCTACCCAAATGAATAATTATTCAAGAATTAACAAAAAATGACAGTCTAATTATACCAACTATAATAGCAATTCTCTCCCTACTCAATTTATTTTTCTACATACGATTAACCTACTCAACCTCATTAACAATATTCCCTACAACAAACAACACCAAGCTTATATGACAACATGAATCCACAAAAAAGATCCCAATAATGGCACCAATAATTACAATCTCTACCTTAACACTACCTCTAGCTCCCCTCTTTATTTCTCTACATTAGGAATTTAGGTTAGATCAGACCAAGAGCCTTCAAAGCTCTAAGCAAGTAGTTACTCACTTAATTCCTGAAATAAGGATTGCAAGACTCTATCCTACATCAATTGAATGCAAATCAACCACTTTTATTAAGCTAAATCCTTATCTAGATTGGTGGGCTTTCATCCCACGAAATTTTAGTTAACAGCTAAATACCCTAAACAACTGGCTTCAATCTACCTTCTCCCGCCTTCATAAAAACAAAAAAGAAGAAGGCGGGAGAAGCCCCGGCAGAATGAAAGCTGCTCCTTTGAATTTGCAATTCAATATGAAATTCACCACAGGGCTATTGGTAAAAAGAGGAATCACCCTCTGTCTTTAGATTTACAGTCTAATGCTTAACCTCAGCCATTTTACCTATGTTCATTACCCGTTGACTATTCTCTACTAACCACAAAGACATTGGTACATTATATATAGTATTTGGTGCTTGAGCCGGGATAGCCGGTACAGCCCTAAGCATTTTAATTCGTGCCGAACTTGGCCAACCTGGAGCCTTACTAGGCGATGATCAAATCTATAATGTTATTGTAACTGCTCACGCATTTGTCATAATTTTCTTTATAGTTATACCCATTATATTAGGAGGGTTTGGAAATTGACTTATTCCACTAATAATTGGAGCCCCTGATATAGCATTCCCACGAATAAACAACATGAGTTTCTGGCTCCTACCACCATCATTCCTCCTACTTATAGCATCATCTACTGTCGAAGCAGGTGCAGGTACAGGATGAACTGTTTACCCTCCTCTAGCCGGTAATCTAGCCCATGCAGGAGCATCAGTAGACCTAGCAATTTTCTCTCTTCACCTAGCCGGAGTCTCATCGATTTTAGGCTCAATTAATTTTATTACCACAATTATTAACATAAAACCACCTGCCATATCCCAATATCAAACCCCTCTTTTCGTATGATCCGTACTAATTACAGCTGTTTTACTATTATTATCACTTCCAGTACTAGCAGCTGGTATCACTATATTATTAACAGACCGTAATTTAAATACTACATTTTTTGATCCCGCCGGAGGTGGAGATCCCATTTTATATCAACATCTTTTCTGATTCTTCGGTCACCCAGAAGTATATATTCTAATCCTTCCTGGATTTGGACTGATCTCTCACATTGTAACCTACTATTCAGGCAAAAAAGAGCCATTCGGATACATAGGAATAGTCTGAGCTATAATATCTATCGGGTTCTTAGGTTTCATTGTATGAGCCCACCACATATTCACAGTCGGCTTAGATGTAGATACACGAGCCTATTTTACATCAGCAACAATAATTATTGCTATCCCTACTGGTGTAAAAGTCTTTAGTTGATTAGCCACCCTGCACGGAGGAAATATTAAATGAGCCCCAGCAATACTATGAGCTCTAGGTTTTATCTTCCTATTCACAGTAGGAGGCCTAACAGGCATTGTTTTAGCTAACTCATCTTTAGACATTGTTCTACATGACACTTACTATGTAGTCGCCCATTTCCACTACGTTTTATCAATAGGAGCTGTTTTCGCTATTATTGCTGCTTTCGTCCATTGATTCCCATTATTTACAGGCTATACACTTAGCTCTACCTGAGCAAAAATCCACTTTGCCATTATATTTGTAGGAGTAAACATAACATTTTTCCCTCAACATTTCCTAGGTCTGTCAGGAATGCCACGACGTTACTCCGACTACCCAGATGCCTATACAGCTTGAAATACAGTATCTTCTATAGGGTCATTTATTTCACTCACAGCTGTAGTAATCATAGTATTTATAGTCTGAGAAGCATTCGCCTCTAAACGAGAAGTGACATCAGTCGAACTAACTACTACAAATATTGAGTGACTTTATGGATGTCCCCCACCATATCACACATTTGAAGAACCTGTATACGTTAACGCTAAATAATTAAGAAAGGAAGGAATCGAACCCCCTAAAATTGGTTTCAAGCCAACCCCATAACCTCTATGTCTTTCTCAATAATGAGATGCTAGTAAAACATTACATAACTTTGTCAAAGTTAAGTTACAAGTGAAATTCTTGTGTATCTCTATGGCTTACCCATTCCAAATAGGCTTACAAGACGCAACCTCACCAATTATAGAAGAATTAATAAATTTCCATGATCACGCGCTTATAATTGTTTTCTTAATCAGCACCTTAGTTTTATATATTATTTCTTCAATATTAACAACAAAACTCACACACACTAGTACAATAGATGCCCAAGCCGTAGAAACAATCTGAACAATCTTACCAGCTATTATCCTAATCTTAATTGCCCTACCATCCCTGCGAATTCTCTACATGATAGACGAGATCAATAATCCCACTCTCACTGTTAAAACAGTAGGTCATCAATGATACTGAAGTTACGAATATACCGATTACGATGAACTAAACTTCGACTCCTATATAATCCCAACTACCGAGTTGAAACCAGGGGATTTACGACTACTAGAAGTAGATAATCGAGCAGTTTTACCCATAGAAATAACAGTCCGAGTTCTCATTACATCCGAAGACGTCCTCCACTCATGAGCAGTACCTTCTCTAGGCCTAAAAACTGATGCTATCCCAGGACGCCTAAATCAAACAACCCTCCTTGCCACACGACCTGGTCTCTACTATGGTCAATGTTCAGAAATTTGTGGCTCCAACCACAGTTTTATACCTATCGTCCTAGAACTAGTCCCACTAAAAGTATTCGAAAAATGATCATCTTCAATACTATAAATTCATCAAGAAGCTAAATATCAGCATTAACCTTTTAAGTTAAAGATTGGGATTTCAAGATCCCCTTGATGGTATGCCACAACTAGACACCTCCACATGATTTATTACAATTATATCAATATTACTAACTCTATTTATTGTATTCCAACTTAAAGTGTCAAAATATTTATACCCAATGAACCCAGAACTAAAATCTCTTAAAACCCTTAAACATAATAATCCTTGAGAAACAAAATGAACGAAAATTTATTCGCCTCTTTCGCTACCCCAACAATAATAGGTCTCCCTATCGTAATCTTAATTATCTTATTTCCCAGCATTATATTTCCAGCCCCAAATCGACTAATTAACAACCGCCTTGTCGCCCTACAACAATGACTAATCCAATTAATCTCAAAACAAATAATAACAATTCACAACCAAAAAGGACAAACATGAACATTAATATTAATCTCACTTATTCTATTTATTGGCTCTACTAATCTTCTAGGACTGTTACCACACTCATTCACACCCACAACCCAACTCTCAATAAACCTAGGAATAGCAATTCCACTATGAGCAGGAGCAGTAATCACAGGCTTCCGCCATAAAACCAAAGCTTCACTAGCCCATTTCTTACCTCAAGGAACCCCTCTTCCTCTTATTCCAATATTAATTATTATCGAAACAATTAGTCTCTTCATTCAACCTATAGCACTTGCCGTACGATTAACAGCAAATATCACCGCAGGCCACCTGTTAATTCACCTTATTGGGGGAGCAACCCTTGTACTTATGAGTATTAGCCCTATTACAGCTTTCATCACCTTTATTATTCTTGTCATACTTACAGTCCTTGAATTTGCCGTAGCATTAATTCAAGCTTACGTATTTACCCTCTTAGTAAGCCTATATCTGCATGATAATACCTAATGACACACCAAACCCATGCTTATCACATAGTAAACCCAAGTCCATGACCCCTAACAGGAGCCCTATCCGCTCTACTACTAACTTCAGGTTTAGTTATATGATTCCACTTTAACTCGACTGTACTTTTATCACTTGGCTTAATAACTAATACTCTCACCATGTACCAATGATGACGAGACATTATTCGTGAAGGGACATTCCAAGGTCACCATACACCTATCGTCCAAAAAGGCCTACGATACGGAATAATCCTCTTCATCATTTCAGAAATCTTTTTCTTCGCAGGATTCTTTTGAGCCTTCTACCATTCCAGCCTAGCTCCAACACATGAATTAGGAGGTTACTGACCACCAGCAGGAATCAACCCTCTTAATCCCCTTGAAGTCCCACTTCTCAATACCTCTGTATTATTAGCTTCCGGAGTATCAATTACATGAGCTCACCACAGTCTAATAGAAGGCAACCGAAAACATATAATTCAAGCACTATTTATCACAATTGCACTTGGCCTATACTTCACAGTATTGCAAGCAGCCGAATATTATGAGGCCCCTTTCACTATTTCAGACGGAATTTATGGATCAACATTCTTTATAGCAACAGGTTTCCATGGGTTCCATGTAATCGTAGGCTCTACTTTCTTACTAGTCTGTTTCTTACGACAATTAAAATATCACTTCACATCTAAACATCACTTCGGATTTGAAGCAGCTGCTTGATATTGACATTTCGTAGATGTTGTATGACTATTCCTCTACGTCTCTATCTATTGATGAGGTTCATATTCTTTTAGTATAATCAGTACCACTGACTTCCAATCAGCCAGCCCCAGTACAAACCTGGGAAAGAATAATTAACATAATTCTTGCACTATTTACAAATATATCCCTCGCTACCATCCTAGTGTTAGTAGCATTCTGACTACCCCAACTAAATATTTACGCAGAAAAAGCTAGTCCCTACGAATGCGGGTTCGATCCAATAGGGTCCGCCCGTCTACCTTTCTCAATAAAATTTTTCCTTGTTGCCATTACATTTCTCCTATTTGACCTAGAAATTGCCCTACTCCTACCACTACCTTGAGCATCCCAAACAAATCAACTAAACATTATAATTACAATGGCTCTAGCTCTTATCGCACTATTAGCAATAAGCCTAGCCTATGAATGATGACAAAAAGGTTTAGAATGAACCGAATAATAGTAATTAGTTTAAACAAAACAAATGATTTCGACTCATTAGATTGTGATCATTTACACAATTACTAAATGTCTTTAGTTCATATAAACATCGGACTAGCATTCACCGTAGCATTCCTAGGCTTATTAATATACCGATCCCACCTAATATCTTCCCTTCTATGCTTAGAAGGAATAATACTAACCCTTTTCATTATAAGCTCAATTATGGTGCTTAATATACATTTCACACTAGCTAGTATACTACCAATTATTCTTCTCGTTTTCGCTGCTTGTGAAGCAGCCGTCGGACTTTCTCTCTTAGTTATAGTATCTAACACATACGGTGTAGACTACGTCCAAAACCTCAACCTACTACAATGCTAAAAATTATTATACCTACTATCATATTAATTCCCCTGACCTGACTCTCCAACAAAAAACACATATGAATTAATACAACTATATACGCCATACTAATTAGTCTCATTACACTACCACTATTCCACTACCCTAACAACAGCGATAATTACTTTTCTACAACCTTCTTCTCAGACCCCCTATCCACCCCACTTTTAACACTAACAACATGACTCCTGCCACTAATACTAATAGCTAGTCAAAATCACCTAATAAACGAAACAGAACAACGAAAAAAACTATATATTTCAATGTTAATTATACTTCAAACTTTTTTAATCATAACTTTTTCCGCTACAGAACTTATTATATTTTATATTTTATTTGAAGCAACATTAATTCCAACTCTAATCCTAATTACACGATGAGGTAACCAAACAGAACGACTTAACGCCGGCCTTTACTTCCTCTTCTATACTTTAATTGGCTCCCTCCCATTATTAGTTGCACTACTATATATTCAAACCACAACCGGAACACTAAATTTTACAATTACACAATTCTGTGCCCAAAGTATTATAAACTCATGGTCTGACGATCTGCTATGATTAGCATGCATAATAGCATTTTTAGTTAAAATACCCCTATACGGACTACACTTATGACTACCAAAAGCACACGTAGAAGCACCTATCGCAGGGTCCATAGTACTTGCAGCCGTACTACTAAAATTAGGTGGCTATGGAATAATACGCATTACAGTACTACTTAACCCCATTACAGAAACAATAGCGTACCCTTTTCTTCTTCTATCCTTATGAGGTATAATCATAACAAGCTCAATCTGCTTACGACAAACCGATCTAAAATCACTCATTGCTTATTCCTCTGTAAGCCATATAGCCCTAGTGATCGTAGCCATCTTAATTCAAACCCCATGAAGCTTTATAGGAGCCACCGCTCTAATAATTGCCCACGGACTCACTTCATCTATACTATTCTGCTTAGCCAATACTAACTACGAACGAATCCACAGCCGAACTATAATCCTAGCACGAGGACTACAAACAATCCTACCACTCATAGCTACATGATGACTTCTAGCTAGCTTAACAAACCTTGCTCTTCCTCCGACAATTAACCTAATCGGTGAACTATTCATTATATTATCCACATTTTCATGATCAAATACCACAATAATTCTAACCGGAATTAACGTAGTAATCACAGCCCTATACTCCCTCTACATACTAATCATAACTCAACGAGGTAAATATTCATACCACATTAACACAATTAACCCCACTTTTACACGAGAAAATTGCCTAATAACTCTTCACATTGTACCACTCCTACTCTTGTCACTCAATCCAAAACTAATTTTAGGAACATTATATTGTAAATATAGTTTAACCAAAATATTAGATTGTGAATCTAGTGATAGAAGATAACATCTTCTTATTTACCGAGAAAGATTGCAAGAACTGCTAATTCATGCCACCATGTATAAAATCATGGCTTTCTTACACTTTTAAAGGATAGAAGTAATCCGTTGGTCTTAGGAGCCAAAAAATTGGTGCAACTCCAAATAAAAGTAATAAATCTATTCACTTCTACACTTATCCTCTCACTATCTATACTCACTATTCCAGTACTTATATCCCTCTCCTCAATTTATAAATCAACCCAATATCCCTACTACGTCAAAACTATTATTTCATATGCTTTTTTCACAAGCCTAATCCCAACCCTCATCTTCATCAACTCAGGACATGAAGCAATTTTATCAAACTGACATTGAATAACAATCCAAACAGTCAAATTATCCCTAAACTTTAAACTGGATTATTTCTCAATAATTTTCACTCCAGTAGCCCTATTCGTAACATGATCAATCATAGAATTCTCCATGTGATATATACACTCAGACCCCAACATAAACCGCTTCTTCAAATATCTACTAATATTTTTAATCACTATAATAATCCTAGTTACAGCTAACAACCTCTTTCAATTATTCATCGGTTGAGAAGGAGTAGGTATTATATCCTTTTTACTAATCGGCTGATGATACGGCCGAGCCGACGCTAACACAGCTGCTCTACAAGCTATCCTCTACAACCGCATTGGTGACATCGGCTTTATTCTAGCTATAGCTTGATTTTTATTTAACTCCAACTCATGAGAACTCCAACAAATCTTCATATTAGATACCAATCAAAATCTACTTCCCCTATTAGGCCTCCTTTTAGCAGCCACCGGCAAATCTGCCCAATTTGGACTCCATCCATGACTTCCCTCAGCAATAGAAGGCCCAACACCAGTATCTGCCTTACTCCATTCTAGTACTATAGTTGTAGCAGGAATCTTTTTATTAATTCGATTTTATCCATTAATTGAAACTAACAAAACAATACAAACACTAATCTTATGTATAGGAGCAATCACTACTCTATTTACTGCTATCTGTGCACTAACCCAAAATGATATTAAAAAAATTATCGCTTTTTCAACTTCAAGCCAGCTAGGTCTCATAATAGTGACAATCGGAATTAATCAACCCCACCTAGCATTCTTACATATCTGCACCCATGCATTCTTCAAAGCAATATTATTTATATGCTCAGGATCAATTATTCATAACCTCAACGATGAGCAAGACATTCGAAAAATAGGAGGTCTATATAATGCCCTCCCATTCACCACCACCTCCCTAATTGTAGGCAGCCTCGCACTTACAGGAACACCATTTCTAACAGGATTCTATTCCAAAGACCTAATTATCGAGACAGCCAACACGTCGTATACCAACGCCTGAGCCCTACTAATAACACTAATTGCAACCTCCCTTACAGCTGTATACAGTACACGAATTCTTTACTACTCAGTACTAGGACAACCACGACACTCAACTCTAATTTTAATCAATGAAAACAACCCCCTATTAATCAACTCTATCAAACGTCTTCTAATCGGAAGTATCTTCGCTGGGTTTATTATTTCACTAAACATCACCCCTATAACTATCCCACAAATAACCATACCAACTCATCTAAAACTAACAGCCTTAATCATCACATTAACAGGGTTTATCCTAGCACTAGAAATCAGCCTAATAACACAAAATCTTAAATTATCTTACCCACACAACTACCACAAATTCTCAAACATACTAGGCTACTTCCCCATCATCATGCACCGTCTAATTCCATCTACCACCCTTATGATAAGCCAAAAATTCTCCTCTATATTATTAGACTTAACTTGAATAGAAAACATTTTACCCAAATCAATCTCCAATTTCCAAGCTTCATCCTCTATTATAGTATCCAATCAAAAAGGACTTATCAAACTATACTTCCTATCATTCCTAATTACCCTTATTATTACTATACTATTATTTAATTTCCACGCGTAATTTCCATTACAACAATAATACAAGTCACTAAAGATCAACCAGATACAATAACAAGTCAATAACCATAACTATAAAGAGCCGCTACACCCATAGCTTCTTCACTAAACATTCCCGAATCCCCTGTATCATAAATTACCCAATCACCTTCACTATTAAAATTTAAAACTACTTCAAATTTCACCTCTTCCTCACCTAACAACAAATAAATCATCAATACAACCTCTCCAACTAATCCTAATAAAAATGTTAACAACACCGTATTATTAGACACCCAAACCTCCGGATACTCCTCTATAGCCATAGCGGTAGTATATCCAAAAACAACCAACATTCCCCCTAAATAAATTAAAAATACCATTAATCCTAAAAAAGAACCACCATAATTTAATACAATTCCGCAACCAACCCCACCACTAACAATCAACCCAACCCCACCATAAATAGGAGAAGGTTTAGAAGAAAAACCTACAAAACTCACTACAAAAATAGTACTTAAAATAGTAACAATATATGTCATCATAATTCCCACATGGAATCTAACCATGACTTATGACATGAAAAATCATCGTTGTTATTCAACTATAGGAACTCATGACCAACCTTCGAAAAACTCATCCCCTAATAAAAATTATTAATAGCTCCTTCATTGATCTCCCCGCTCCATCAAACATTTCTTCATGATGAAACTTCGGTTCTCTACTAGGTATTTGCCTAATCATTCAAATTCTAACAGGCCTCTTCCTAGCAATACATTACACATCCGACACCTTAACCGCATTCTCATCAGTTACTCACATCTGCCGAGACGTAAACTACGGCTGATTAATTCGATATATACATGCAAACGGAGCATCAATATTTTTTATCTGCCTATTCCTTCACGTAGGACGAGGCCTTTATTACGGCTCTTATATATTCCTAGAAACATGAAATATTGGAGTGCTATTACTATTTGCAGTCATGGCTACTGCCTTTATAGGGTACGTATTACCATGAGGACAAATATCATTCTGAGGAGCAACCGTCATCACAAACTTACTATCAGCTATCCCATACATTGGCTCAGACTTAGTCGAATGAATCTGAGGGGGTTTTTCAGTAGACAAAGCCACCCTCACCCGATTCTTCGCTTTCCATTTCATCCTTCCATTCATCATTGCAGCCATGGCAGGCGTACACCTACTATTCCTACACGAAACAGGCTCCAACAATCCATCAGGACTCTGCTCAGACGCAGATAAAATCCCATTCCACCCCTACTATACAATTAAAGATATCTTAGGAGTACTACTACTAATTCTAGTCCTAACAACTCTAGTTCTATTCTCCCCAGACCTACTTGGAGACCCAGATAACTACACCCCTGCTAACCCACTAAACACACCTCCACATATTAAACCTGAATGATATTTTCTATTCGCCTATGCTATTCTCCGATCAATTCCAAATAAATTAGGAGGAGTACTAGCCCTAGTTCTATCGATTTTAATCCTAGCTATCGTCCCTCTCCTCCACACATCTAAACAACGAAGTATAATATTTCGACCTTTCAGTCAATGTCTGTTCTGAATCCTAGTAGCAGACCTAATTACACTTACATGAATTGGAGGCCAACCTGTAGAACACCCATTTATCATCATTGGTCAATTAGCCTCAATCCTCTACTTCCTCCTAATTCTAGTATTAATGCCCATCACAAGCATCCTAGAAAATAACCTATTAAAATGATAAGCCTTTGTAGTATAAGATAATACACTGGTCTTGTAAACCAGAAATGGAGAATTAATCCTCCCTAAGACATCAAGGAAGAAGCATTTGCCCCACCATCAACACCCAAAGCTGATATTCTATCTTAAACTATTCCTTGCATCATAAAATAATTCCACCTTCTTATAGACTTCTTTAATAACATCTACACACATATCAACTTACCTTCATCCTCTATATACACACAATAACATCATACTTCTATATACTTCATATATATATATATATATCAAATCATACCCACATAAATAGATATTTTGTACTAAACACATCAAATTGCTTCACAAGAAGCACCGTACTGTCCCTGTTCCTTACGGTACATTCTATGTATAATGTACATTACATTATATTCCCCATGCATATAAGCATGGATATTCTTATCTTTACTATACATTTATACATTCTATGTATAATGTACATTACATTATATTCCCCATGCATATAAGCATGGATATTCTTATCTTTACTATACATTTATACATTCTATGTATAACGTACATTACATTATATTCCCCATGCATATAAGCATGGATATTCTTATCTTTACTATACATTTATACATTCTATGTATAATGTACATTACATTATATTCCCCATGCATATAAGCATGGATATTCTTATCTTTACTATACATTTATACATTCTATGTATAATGTACATTACATTATATTCCCCATGCATATAAGCATGGATATTCTTATCTTTACTATACATTTATACATTCTATGTATAACGTACATTACATTATATTCCCCATGCATATAAGCATGTACATTATATTATTAATATTACATAGTACATATTATTATTAATCGTACATAGCACATTTAATTAATTCAATTCACGTCCACAAGCATATCACCACCAATGGGTTATTTCTTGATTCACCATCTCACGTGAAATCATCAACCCTTGCGAGCAGTATACCTCTTCTCGCTCCGGGCCCATAGAATGTGGGGGTTCCTATCCTCACATTTTACCTGGCATCTGGTTCTTACTTCAGGACCATCTCACCTAAAATCGCCCACTCTTTCCTCTTAAATAAGACATCTCGATGGATTAATGTCTAATCAGCCCATGCTCACACATAACTGTGGTTTCATGCATTTGGTATTTTTAATTTTTTGGGGGGGAAAGCTTGCTATGACTCCACTAACATTTAATTTCTCAGATTCAATTGAAGCTGGGCTTATTCTCTATGGGGGCCGAAGTATTTATGCTTGTCTTACTTTCAGCAATTGTAAAAAGTACAGAGAATTAATGGTAGCAGGACATAACTGTTGTAGTTTAAGTTCATTTCAATTTACTCAAGCAGTAATGGTACTGATTTCAAGTAATGTTTAATTAATGGTAACAGGACATATCCTTATATTCTCCCCGGACCCGTATACCCGTATACACGTATACCCGTATACACGTATACCCGTATACCCGTATACACGTATACCCGTATACACGTATACCCGTATACACGTATACCCGTATACACGTATACCCGTATACACGTATACACGTATACACGTATACACGTATACACGTATACACGTATACACGTATACACGTATACACGTATACACGTATACACGTATACACGTATACACGTATACACGTATACACGTATACACGTATACACGTATACACGTATACACGTATACACGTATACACGTATACACGTATACACGTATACACGTATACACGTATACACGTATACACGTATACACGTATACACGTATACACGTATACACGGTATACACGGTATACACGGTATACACGGTATACACGGTATACACGGTATACACGGTATACACGGTATACACGGTATACACGGTATACTCACACACATTCTTTTCCAAAAGTTATTAAGGCAAACCCCCTTACCCCCGTTAAGCCTCTGCCGTTAAATCTATTACTTCTTGCCAAACCCCTAAAACAAGAAAGACATAACTAGCATTAATAACTTAACTTCTTTACTTCATTCAAATTTAATAATATTACCACTCCACTGACCTATTCACAAATTCAAAATTTTAAATCTATAACATATAAAATCATCTCAAATAATATAAATGTAATTTACTCTATAGAGTTAAAATTTTTACTAATT